AAAAATAGATCTACAGGTTGGACAAATTTTTCAAAGGCAGAAGAAGAAATAAAAGATAGAATTGATAGAAGAAACACAATTAGAAATAAAATAGAAAAAAAAAAAATAAATAAAAAGAATAATGAAGAATCACTCCCAAAAATTTGGAAAATATTAAAAAGAAAAAATATTGAATTAATAGTTAAATTTTTCATTGAAAAAATATACATAGATATATTTCTATGTATCATTAATATGCGCAGAATAGCTCTACAACTTTTTATGGAATCAAGCAAAAAAATTCTTGAGAAATACATTCACAACAATCAAACAAATCAAGAAGGGATTAATAAAATAAAACAAAAGAAAATTGACTTGATTTCGCCTATGACTATAAAGGCTTTTGATAATCTTAGAAAAAATAAGCGGAAGTCACATATTTTTTTTGATTTATCTTACTTGTCACAAAAATATGTATTTTTTAAATTATCACAAACCCAATTTATTAACTTCAATAAGTTAAGATCTATTCTTCAATATAATGGACCATCTTTTTTTATTAAGAATGAAATTAAGGATTTTTTTGGAAGACAAGGAATATTTGATTTCGAAATAAGACATAAGAAACTTCAAAATTCTGGAATGAATCCATGGAAAAACTGGTTAAGAGGTCATTATCAATACGATTTATCTGAGATTATATGGTCTAGATTAGTTCCACAAAAATGGCGAAATGGAATAAATCAATGCCATACGTCTCAAAATAAGGATTTAAGGAAATGGTATTTCTATGAAAAGGACAAATTATTTGATTACAAAAAAAAACCAAATTCAAAAGTATATTTATTACCAAATAAAGAGGATAATTTTCAAAAAAACTATAGATATGATCTTTTATCATATAAATATATTCATTCTGAAACTAAGAAGAAATCCTATATTTATAGATCATTATTAGAAACAAATAAGAAGCAAGAAAATTCCAGCAGAAATAAAGAATTTAACATACTCAAGAATATTCCTATCAAGAATTATCTAGGAAAAAGTGATATTATATATATGGAAAAAAATACAGATAGAAAATATTTGAGTTCGAAATTGAATACAAATATTCAAGTTGAACCTAATAAGGACAAAATAAGGGATAAAATTCATATTTTTTATCTTCCAATTGATTCAAATTCCGAAATCAATTACAAAAAGGTCTTTTTTGATTGGATGGGAATGTCTTTTGATTGGATGGGAATGAATGAAAAATTCTTAATCTTAAATCGCCTCATATCGAATCAAAAAAAATTTTTATTTCCAGAGTTTGTGATACTTTATCATAAATATAAAGAGAAACCTTGGTTTATCCCAAGCAACTTACTTCTTTTTAATTTGAATAGAAATCTAAATTTTAGTGAAAATCAAAATATCAAGAGAAAGCAAGAGGAGAATGAGGATTTTTTTAAATTTAGCCCATCAAATTCAAAACAATATTTTGAATTAAAGAATCAAAACAATATTGAAGAATATTTTTTAGAATCGATTGAAAAACTAAAAATATTCCTTAAAAGAGATTTTCCTTTGCAATTAAGATGGACTGGACGTTTGAATCAATTGAATCAAAAAATGATGAATAATATCCAGATATATGGCCTCCTGGTTAGCCTCATAAATGTAAGAAAAATTACTATATCCTATATTCAAAGGAAAGAAATGAATCTGGATATAATGAGGAGGCGTTTAAATCTTACACAATTAACGAAAAAGGGAATATTAATTATGGAACCTGCCCGTCTATCTGTAAAAAATGACGGACAGTTTCTTATGTATCAAATCATAGGTATTTCATTGGTTCATAAAAGTAAGCAACAGAGTAATCAAAGATACCGAAACCCCAAAAACGTTGCTAAGAATAATTTTGATGAATCCATTTCAAGACATAAAAGAAAAACTTTAAATGTAAACAAAAATAATTATGATTTGCTTGTTCCTGAAAAAATTTTATCGTCTAGACGTCGTAGAGAATTGAGAATTCTAATTTCTTTCAATTTGAATTTAAAGAATCAGAATGCTGTGCATAAAAATAAATTATTTTGCAAGGAGAACAAGATAAAAAACTGGAGTCAATTTTTGGATGAAAGTAAAAATTTTGATAGAAAAAAAAATGAATTAATTCAATTAAAGTTCTTTTTTTGGCCTAATTATCGATTAGAAGATTTAGCTTGTATGAATCGCTATTGGTTTGATACGAATAATGGGAGCCGTTTGAGTATGTTAAGGATATATATGTATCCCTGATTTAAAATTTTGATTTTCCTATATATTCTGTTGTTCTATTCTATCAATCATATTTTTTTCATTTTTCTATTGATTAATGTTAATTGATAAAATAAGGAATATATAAAGAAATTATGATTATTGTGTATACTACATTAAAATTTCTGACATTATTATTACTGATCAATAAAATAAATATCTGTAAAAAGGGGAGTGTGAAATTCTTTTATGGTAAAAAATTCATTTATTTCAATTATTTTGCAAGAACAAGAAGAAAACAAAGAAAACAGAGGATCTGTTGAATTTCAAGTAGTAAGTTTCACCAATAAGATACGCAGACTTACTTCACATTTGGAATTGCACAAAAAAGACTATTTATCTCAGAGAGGTCTGCGGAAAATTCTGGGAAAACGTCAACGCTTGTTGGCTTATTTGTCAAAAAAAGATAGACCGCGTTATAAAGAATTAATAGGGCAGTTGGGTATTCGAGAAAGAAAAACTCGTTAATTTGAAGAGTTAGTTTTAATTATTCGCTTAAAGTTTGATTAACTTCTTTTCGCTTTCAGCAATTCATGGAAGAATGAATCAGGAAAAACCTATGACTGTACCAGCTAGAAAAGACCTCATGATAGTCAATATGGGACCTCACCACCCATCAATGCATGGTGTTCTTCGACTCATTGTTACTCTAGATGGTGAAGATGTTATTGACTGTGAACCAATATTGGGTTATTTACACAGAGGTATGGAAAAAATTGCGGAAAATCGAACAATTATACAATATTTGCCTTATGTAACACGTTGGGATTATTTAGCTACTATGTTCACAGAAGCAATAACTGTAAATGGGCCAGAGCAATTAGGCAATATTCAAGTCCCTAAAAGGGCCAGTTATATCAGAGTCATTATGTTGGAGTTAAGTCGTATAGCTTCGCATTTGTTATGGCTTGGCCCTTTTATGGCAGATATTGGGGCACAGACTCCCTTCTTCTATATTTTTCGAGAAAGAGAATTGATATATGATCTATTCGAAGCTGCCACCGGTATGCGAATGATGCACAATTTTTTTCGTATTGGCGGAGTCGCTGCTGATTTACCTCATGGCTGGATAGATAAATGTTTGGATTTTTGCGATTATTTTTTAACAGGAATTGCTGAATATCAAAAGCTTATTACACGGAATCCCATTTTTTTAGAACGAGTTGAAGGAGTAGGCATTATTGGTGGAGAGGAAGCAATAAATTGGGGTTTGTCGGGACCAATGCTACGAGCTTCCGGAATACAATGGGATCTTCGTAAAGTTGATCATTATGAGTGTTACGACGAATTTGATTGGGAAGTCCAATGGCAAAAAGAGGGGGATTCATTAGCTCGTTATTTAGTACGAATCAGTGAAATGACAGAATCCATAAAAATTATTCAACAGGCCCTAGAAGGAATTCCTGGAGGGCCTTATGAAAATTTAGAAATACGCCGCTTTGATAGAGTAAAAGATACTGTATGGAATGAGTTTGACTATCGATTCATTAGTAAAAAACCTTCTCCGACTTTTGAATTGTCGAAGCAAGAACTTTATACGAGAGTCGAAGCACCAAAGGGAGAATTGGGAATTTTTCTGATCGGAGATAAGGGTGTTTTTCCTTGGCGATATAAAATTCGTCCCCCGGGGTTTATTAATTTGCAAATTCTTCCTCAGTTAGTTAAAGGAATGAAATTGGCTGATATTATGACGATACTAGGTAGTATAGATATCATTATGGGAGAAGTTGATCGTTAAAATGATAATTGATACAACAGAAGTACAAGCTATCAATTCTTTTTCTAGATTGGAATCCTTAAAAGAGGTCTATGGGATCATATGGATGCTTATCCCTATTTTTACTCTTGTATTAGGAATCACAATAGGTGTACTAGTAATTGTTTGGTTAGAAAGAGAAATATCTGCGGGTATACAACAACGTATTGGTCCTGAATACGCAGGACCATTGGGAATTCTCCAAGCTCTAGCAGATGGTACCAAATTACTTTTCAAAGAGAATCTTCTTCCATCTAGAGGAGATACTCGTTTATTCAGTATTGGACCATCTATAGCAGTCATATCCATTTTATTAAGTTATTTAGTAATTCCTTTTGGTTATCACCTTGTTCTAGCCGATCTCAGTATCGGTGTTTTTTTATGGATTGCTATTTCAAGTATTGCTCCTGTCGGCCTTCTTATGTCAGGATATGGCTCAAATAATAAATATTCTTTTTTAGGTGGTCTACGAGCTGCTGCTCAATCAATTAGTTATGAAATACCATTAACTCTATGTGTGTTATCAATATCTCTACGTGTGATTCGTTAAGACATAAATTTCCGCCTACTTCTTTTCTTTCTAGGAAGGAAGTGTCATGAGTTGAATATATATTTTATTTTTCATTATTAGCGGGTTGATGAAGAAAACCAGATAGTTATATGAGTGAAAGAAACGGCTTAGAAATTTGCAGTAACAGATTGAATCTCATTTCCTATGTACAAGAGTTAAGAAAAGTAAACATAAGTATTAGAGACAGTTTACCCCAAGATTGATTGATTAGTCATCATTACTTGAAGCGGGTTCAAAAGATCAACTTTATGAGGTTTTTACTATCTATTAATAATTAATTAATAATAATTAATTAGCATATTTACCCGAAAGTAGATTTATAAAAATGAGTGGATAGACAGGAACACTAAGGTACACAAAGGATTCGTAATAGAGATTATGTAAGTGTAT